TCAACCGGAACAGTAAAAGTTTTTTTGTTTGAATAATTTTTCTAAACTAAATTAGAAGTTTAAATTAATTGAATAATTAAAGAAGTTCTATTTGTTCAATGAATTTCTCCTCCCCTAACCCTTTCTTTTTGTTTGTCTACTACTTCTTATGAATCTAAACAAAGGAGTTCCAATAGACCCGGAAAGCAAGGAATAGTAATTTTTGACGAACAAGAGAAAAAATCATTATTATTTCGATACAAGACGACACAAGAAAAGGGATTTTCCACCCTTTTCTTGTGTCGAATAGAAGATTAGGAAGACTAGTAATCCCCCCTAAAAGTATTTGTTCCTTTCATTTTTCCCATCCTTCCCTTGTATTCTCTTCCTTTATATTTGTATGCCTATAGTCTATTACTAGGAATGGGATACACGTAATGAATTCCAGACATCCCACAAACAAAACAAAAACAGTATAAACAAAAAGGTTTACAGAATTTTTTGATCATACATAAGTATCGATCGACAATAATTTGTTGCTTTTTACCAACTTGATGTTAAGGAATTTCTGGACCTAGAAATTCATTTCATACAATTGAACCTTTTCAAACTGTTTCTTTTTAAGAACCAAAAAAACTTGTGCCAAAATAACAGATGCCAAGAAGAACAAAAGGCCTTGGACACGTAATGGATCTTGAAGCACTATTTCTGCATCTCCCTGACCAAACCCTCCTACATTGGGATTGCTTGTTAATGGTTGATCAAGCTTGATGGATTCACCCTCTGAAACAAGAAGTTCTGGTCCTGGAGGTATAATATCAACCACTTGATGTCCATCCGATGCATCAACTATGGTTATTTCATATCCTCCTTTTTCTTTACGTACTATTCTGCTTACTATACCTGCTGATGTAGCATTATAGACTGTATTGTTACTCTTGCTCCCATCAGGATAAATCTGACCCCTTCCTCTGTTCCCACCTACATATATGGGATATTTTAAGAAGTGAACGTCTTTCCTCGTAGCAGGGTCGGGGGAAAGAATGGGAAAGGCGATTTCACTATATTTCTGACCGGGAACAGGACCTATCACAAGAATATTTCTTTTATTGGGACGATAACTCTGAAAAGACAGATTTCCCATCTTTTCTCTCACCTCGGGAGAAATACGATCGGGAGGGGCTAATTCGAATCCCTCGGGTAAAATAAGAACAGCCCCTACATTCAAAGCCCCCTTTTTACCATTAGCAAGAACTTGTTTCAGTTGCATATCATAAGGGATTCGAACAACTGCTTCAAATACAGTATCAGGAAGCACAGCTTGCGGAACTTCAATATCCACGGGCTTATTAGCTAAATGGCAATTGGCACATACAATTCGTCCAGTTGCTTCTCGTGGGTTTTCATAACCCTGCTGCGCAAAAATGGGATATGCATTTGAAATAGATGCCCGAGTTATTACATATATCATGATCGATACAGAAATCGATTGAGTCATCTGTTCCTTTACCCAAGAAAAAGTATTTCTATTTTGCATGTCCAATCATTGATCCCGGAATTTCTACAATAAATTAGATAGGTAGCTAGTATAGTTCCCTATACACGAGTCTGTCATTGTACTGGGATAATTGTACTGGAATATAGGACGAATACCTTAAAGAGCTAGAAGTATAAAGAATTAAGTAAGATTGAAAATGCTTTCTTTATATACGATACGAAGAAAGATTCTGATTTGATTGATATCAGGAGATCAAATGAGTTCTTCATTCATTCATTGAATGATAAATGACTACAAGTGAAGGAGATACACGATTTAAATAATAGAAGATCCAATATTTCACAATTGTATCTAGAATAACTGGAAAAGTGGAAACAAGACTAGATATAATTTGATCGTTATGAACCAATCCAAAATCGTTGTAGACCGAACCAATCATTAGTTCCCAACCATGGGTCGAATGAAATCCGATCCATAAATCAGTAACTAAAAGAATCAAAAAAGCTTTTATTGTGTCACTTAAGTTATAGAGGAATTCCTGAATCCAAGAATTAAGAATGACAAGTTCTTCATTACCCAGAATAAAATAACCACTTAGAATAGCGAAACAAATTATATTTGTCGAGAAATCCAAAATGATATGGAGATGATATTCATTGTGTGTTTTGACCAATTGTATCGTTTCCTTGTGTATTCCTATACGAAGTTTTTGTATATGTGTCTCCGGGTACTCCTTTATCATTTCATCCAAGAGGAATAGTTCTTCCAATTCTATGAATCTTTCTAGAACGTTTTTCTCTTGAATATCATTCAAAAAAGTTTCGGATTTCCCGGTATTCCACCAATTAGTAACCCAAGGTTCCAGACATTTATTAAATGAGAGAGAGACCCACCAGGGCAAAAATATTATGGATGAAATATATGGGAGGGAGACCCAGGCTTTCTTTTTTTTTTTCATTTTTATCCTAAAAGGACCCTTATTCTATTTCTATATTCCTTTCCTTCTAGATCCGAGATCTAAATTATTAGACAAAAATGGGAAATAGATCCATGGGTTCAATACCTTTTTATAGAACTCGTACTTCAGAGAAATATCAGATAGAGTCGACGGTTGTATTAAAAAGGAAATTAGCAAGTTTTTTTCAATTTTTTCTTCAGTTCATTTCAAAATACTTCAATTGGTACGCGCAAGAAATAGGCCAATTCGGCAGCTTTTTGTTCAATTTCTCGTGGAGTAAAATACTCATCAGTACGAGTCAAGGGAATGGCTCCTTGGCCTCTGATTTCCATATAAAGGACACGACGAGGATAAAGACCCTCTTTAACCTCCATTCTGATGGATTGGATATCTCTCATAAGTAAGCGAAGGAAGATGCGACGATTTATTCCAGGAAATCCCCAACGAAAAATACACACTATTCCTTCTTTTCTATCGAATCGGTCATAACCACTACCTACATTCCATGAAATTGTGCACCACAAATAGGAGCTAATGAATAGACCTGCGATCCCATAGAAAGACATCACGATCCCTTGTGGAAAAAAAATAATTTGCTGAGATGGAAATACGGATATCAGATTTCTACCAAGATAACTGGAAATTCCAACCACTAAGAATCCTAGTGAACCTAAAAAAAGGATACAGGCCCAGAAAAAATTACTTGTTTTTCGAGACCCCATTATAAGTTCTATCCATATATGTTCTGATCGCCAATTCATACTCTACTAGATCCAGTTGCATTCGATTGGAATTGAGAGAATAACCCAAATGAATTTTACTTTCTTGATCCCGAAGTAACTTTCATTGACTAGCACTATTCTGATGTAAACCGTTAGAAGTAATTTGTTCGATACATTGACTTTCCATTTAAATAAAATATTCGCCGATCCATTTTTAATTTAACCAGCTATACCTGCATATACATGCATTTATGCGGATATCATGTATCCGCATGCATAACAGTTCTTTCATTTGTGTTCGTAAAGAGTCACATATCGTACCATATTACACTAAATAAATATCTGTATTATGATCCAGTGTTGAAATAAATTGATGAGATTTGGTCCCATCGGATCTAGACAATCTTATTTTTTTGGACATGAAGAGATAAAGAAGCCATTGCAATTGCCGGAAATACTAGGCCCACTAAAGGCACAAAAATAGAGGGTAAGTTGAGATCTGTCATAGAATGGGTGCCTCGATTTAATATTTCTATCTATTAGAAAGAGAAAGATATCTTATGATATGATAAGTATATCTATCCTAAGTTAAGTATATATCATGAACTGTATTATATTTATANNNTATAATTATTATATATTTATATATAATAATATTTATATTTATATATAATAAATATTATTATAATTATAATATTATAATTATATTAATAATTATATTATAATTATTTATTAAATTAAAAATTTAATTATTTATTAATAATATAATATTTAATATTTATAAGTAGTTAATAAGTAGTTAATAAGTGCAAGGAATGTAGAACTAAATAAGTGTACCTATTCATCTTTCTACACGAATATGTATGATAATTCACTTTATTAATATATTTTATTATTCTTCTCCCATCCTTATTTCTTTCTATCTTTCTAATCTAATAAGGAGTTTATTATGAAAATAAAAGATTTTTTTAGGAGTTTGCGACTCTAACTAATTCGATCCATCCAACAAACGGAGATTCATAGTAAAAAATGGGGGTTATAGATATAGAAATCACTTCTATTCTCTATTTTATATTTATTTCTTTTTATTTTTATTTCTTTTTANNTGATATTTTTTTTTATTGTCTATATTAATACGTAAGAAGGCCAGATAATTTTTTTTTATTTTCCCTAATTCTAATTCCTCGGAGGGAAAAATTCACTTTTTTATCCTGTTGTGTTGATAGAAGGTTAGTGATTACTAATCATGAATAGAGGTAGGATAAAAAAATAGATCTGGAGGAAAAAATAAAAAGTAATTACCCGAAACTTCTAACTCTTATTACAAGTAGAACTTATGTCATCAAAGAAAACACCTTTTTTTAGTTTTTTTTTTGATTACGATGAACTAAATACTTGTTCGCTACAAATAACTGAATTTAGTGCTATACTTTATTCATTTTTTGAATTTTGATTCAAGGGAAAGAAACCGTGGAGCTGAAATAACTCACTCAGAACACCTTTTAAAGGATTACGTGGTACAATTGGGTCAAATAAGCCTTTATGGAATAAATACTCAGCCGCTTGTGAACCATCGGGTACTGTCTTATTCAATGTTTGTTCAATTACTCTTTTACCCGCAAATGCAATGTAGGCATTAGGTTCAGCAACAATGACATCTCCCAACATACCAAAACTGGCTGTTACTCCACCGGTTGTAGGAGATGTAAGGATTGATACATAGAATAATTTTTTATTTGATTGATAATTATATGAAGCGGAAGATATTTTAGCCATTTGCATCAAACTCAAACTTCCTTCTTGCATGCGCGCTCCTCCAGAAGCACACACAATAATGACAGGT